CACACAAGCACCACCCGACGAAGGGGGGACGGGTAAAGCTACAGGCCCAAAAACTTCGACCCTTCTTTCTAAATGGGGGTGCCCAGGGCACCTCATCTTGTCATTTCGTCCTTGCTCATTCCCGTTAGGCCGAAGTCTTTGGCCTTTCCTTCTCCGCGCCCGCTCACGCTTCGCTGACCTATCGCGTGGTAAAGAGAAAAAAGTACGAAAGAATAGTAAACGGAGCACACCGCAGAAAGATTCTAAATATGAGAAATCCCCCTTTTTTTCGATAAGAAGGAAATGAAGAACAGGAACGAAACGAAATAAGGCCTTTCTAGCTCTAGTTTCGGATGAGCTTCTCCCAAGGATGTCTGGTAATAGAATAGGCTGGCTCGCTATAATTAAGACTCCGCTTTTTGCTCCGTCCGTGGAGCGTATGAATTTCCTGGAATGTAGATAGACCAAAAGAGAGACTGAAGGGATAAGAATAGGAATGATAGTACCATTAGAAGAAGGGGCACCTGTGGGAACATCTCTACTGACGAACCATTTCAATAGTACGGGTGCTGCCGTGCCACGAGGCACGACCATGGAAGTAATGAAAAAGAAAAAGTTATGTAGTTGGACCATCTTTTCTATCCGTTCGAGTTTGGCTTCTATAGAGAAGATGAGACGCTCAAAATGAAAGTGTTCGCAACGCATACCGAAAGGGTACCAATGAAGCCGACCATTAATGACTAGTTCGAAGACCAAGAGCGCAAAAAGAATTTCATATCATATTAAGGGAGAGGTAATCCCAACTTCACGCGGAACAGTTCATCGGTGAAGTGTATATAAAAAATTTTATATATCTCGGAATTTATCCCATTTTGGGTTAATTCCTTGATAAAGAAATTGAAACTTGCTTCCATTAGATCTGATGTACTTTGTAATATACTTTTTGCTACCTTGCGATCATGCGGAAGAAATGAATGGAAGATTCCAAGTCAGTCCTAGGCCCTTTCAGATGACACGGAAAGGTAGTTTGATCAGTACAATCCGAATCTGCATCTTCAACCATCCAAACTTTCTTCTTCTCTTTCAATTAGCACCCTTCCAAGTTAGTCCAGGAGCCCCCTAGGTAATTCAAAGTTGATCACTTACTCTCAATTGATTTTGGGAAGGGAGCGTGCCCCGTCTCCCGGGTTGGGGAGGGAGACGTGCCCTTGACCTGGAGGTCAAGTGAAACAACCTGCTAGAGAGGAAAGAAAGAGCTCGACTGTTAAGGAGAGGGATGCCCTTGAGTGGGTATCCCGATCGATATCAACCTAGTTCACTCACAGGTATCCATGGCTGGGTTACTATAATAGGCATTCCCATCTCGAAAAATAGAAAGCGCTAATACCATCCTCTACTCGATCAGTCCCGATTCGAACCAGACTCGACAAGTCCTGTTTGTAGAAGAGCATCTAATCGAACTATTTATAAAGGAGAAAGGGACCCGGGCGAGTATGCGAATTTCCTGAGCTCGGATTGGATGCTATGCTAGCTGTCTCGCTTGACAGAAGGTAACGAGGGCGAAGAAGACAGCAAGCAGCCTCTTTCTTGCCCTTGTTGCAGGACTAAGTTCGGGACAAAGTGACTCGACAGATAGGAGAGGTCTTTTTGTGAAAGGCAAAGCTAGTGTGCAATCCGACATGAAACTTCACAGCTAACGATCTGCCGACAAGGAGGAAGCGTAGCGGGAAGGGAGGAGTGCCGGTTAGCCCGTCGCTTTATGGCTTACAGGAGTAGCTGGCATTGGCTCTTTGAAGGGGACAAAGAGGCCGCTAGGAAGGAGGACATGGAAGCCCAGAAGAGGTCTAATAGTCTCCTGGTTACGGGACTAGAGCGAGCCTCTTTTTCTTTGATAGAATAGGCTCTTTGCAGGTTAAGGATTCGCAGCTTCCAGATAGAAGTACATAAGAAGGGCAGACCAGGAATTGACTTAGATAGAGTCCGAGAATCCGCTGCTATAGAATCGGCATCTGGCACAGCTTTTTTGGTTTGGCTAGACTAGATTGGATGGATTGGTTTGAATAACCTAGTTTCGTAGCCCCAAGGGGGAATCAACTAGCCTCCTTCTCCGGGGGCACGGGCTGCATAATGTTTCTTACAGGCACAGGATACTAAGAAGACGGGGCCTAAAGAGGGTTCTCGAAAGGGCTTAGTATAGTTGCCTGAGAGAGCAAAGGATTCTCACCCAGGAAGGGAGCAGGAAGTTCCCGGGTTTGCTGTGGTTATATTGAGGTGGAAAGACCACCCGGAACTCCCTGTGGAGGGTAGGGGTTGTATGACCAGACAATCAAGCTGCTGGCTACCCCAGTAACCATTCTGAGTGGACGTATGAACTTAGAGGAAACCGAAAGACCTTTTTCGATATAACCTTTTCCACCAAGACGGCGGACTTTTATTATGATTGATAGGCCTCTCTTTGAGCTAACAGCCAAGAAGAGTTCACATTCAACTTCCTTACCCCATGAGCAGAGTGCAGCCGAGAGGACTCGGAGTATTCAACCCCCCATTCGCCTAGCCTTAGAAGATACCCGGCACAGTGTCAGCTACAGAAGACCTTGCCGAGCTCTACTTTCTTTCTTATACCAGGAAACCTTTCATTGGTACCGTTACCTATGTTGAGCTAGTCAGCAAGCTCAGGCAAAGAGCAGGGTCCATCTCCTCCTTCCTTCAAAGCTGCTTCCGTCCCGCTCCGTGGGCTTCTCTTTCTCTTATATCATATCCAGTTTTGGCTAAGACATGAATGAGAACTATGTTCTCGCATGCTTCCACGGATGAAACTGATAGTCACTTTCAAGTTGATGAGCACTACCCATGAGGTGGCGGGTTTGGCTAGGTAACATAATGGAAATGTATCGGACTGCAAATCCTGGAATGACGGTTCGACCCCGTCCTTGGCCTCGAGGAGTGGTGAGCAGCACGGAACTTGAATCAATCTTTTGGCATGGCATATAATATAGGGGGCTAGAAATCCACAGACAACATTATGGAACTTCCAAACCAAAGAAATGCAACAGGAAATGAAATGTTACGCTTCAATAGAATGAATTCGGTAGTATTCTACCCTATGGTAGATCGAAGGTCCTGTGCCACTTGAACTCAAATCTATCTTACCTTCAATCCATCGTTGTCCAGTCCCCATAAAAAAATGTTAGACCGGCTGACACAACCGAATTGGTTGAGGAAAAGGAAAGCCCAGCGACCAAGCACTCCCCAAAAGCGGAGACCGAAGAACCGCCAGGTTGTCGAGGACACGTCTGAAGAGGAGGCCTCTCAGAAGTGCAAATCGCGAAGCCGGGAAACGGACCGCAGCGCAACGACTAGGACTCGTGTCGGAGGACTTTTGAGCGTGAGCTACCACTCATGCAGCGACAAGGACCCGCAACTCTCGAAGGGGCCACCAACCACCCGAATCACTGTAGCTGCAAGCAGCCCTCCCTTTACTCAATGGATAGTATTTTCAATCAACAAAATGAGAAAGATTATTGAAGAGGCTTTGCACCCGGAATAGGACTAATGCAGATCCAGAAGAATGGGTCTGGGCTTTCGAAAAGATGAATATGCAAAGGGTAAGGTAAAGAGAAAGTCTTTTGAACAACCAACCTGACATAAGGAGCGAAGCTGACTCGCCCACTTAGAGCAGATGGAGATTCTCGGACGGGGAAAAGCGGCACTCGACATCTATTAAACAAGACCAAGCCATACCATGCCCTCGGGGGTGATTGCCATGAATGCAGCCCTCGAGGACTGAGCTTACCGAAAGGATGGAAAAGTTCGACCGATAGGGAAGAGTCATAGGATGTATAGTAGTAGCATAAGAAAGCAAGCACTGACAAGCATCTCATTCACTACTAAAAGAAGGGTATGGATCTTCCGCGTGCCTTCTAAACTCCAAGCAGGGACAATCGGCTGACCTATCTTGTCTTTCGCGGATTCACCAGACTGCGCAGGGGCGCTACGAGCTGACCTCATGAGACTATGACTTAGATAAAGAATTTTGCGAGCTAGCCAGAAACCCGAAGGTTAGCCTTGCATGAACTAGGGAAAGATATAACTCAACTTCACACTGGTTAGCAAAACTAACTCTTTCTCGTCTTCAAAAAAGTATCAAAATGCAGTTATATAAGCTATCACTTTTTCAATTCAAGATCAGCTCATCGAAGGGAAAAGTGAGAGTATCATTTTGCAGTTATATGAGCATCGACTTGATAATTTGCCTAGTGAGAAAGCCAGGAAAAGACCCAACAGGCATACAAACTCACTCTCCCGGTTACCCAATAGGTTAGCGAAAGGTGGTTCAAGCTATTTATATGAGAGCAGAACAAGGAGAGCAATCAACGCTATGGACAATTCCCGCCTTAGGGACCCCTACTGTGACAACAGCTACTACGCATCCCACATCAGATAATGCTATCGACGAAACAACCCTTTATCCAATCCAGCATATCACCATGACCTGGCACAGAACCAATCTTCACTTTTCGACATCCGCGTTCTAACAGCAGTTACACAGCCCCTGAATGTCTTAGATAGCTGTAAGTGAAATAAGGCTACTAAGTAGTAACTAGGAATGCGGCTAGCTCAGCTAGTATACTTACTTGCTCGTTATAAGGGGGGAGGCTAAAGCAGGGTAGCGAAACTAGGAACGGAGTTGGCTTGTTAGAGCTAGGCTGTTGAGTGAAAGTAAAGTAAGCGAGCTAGTCATACGAGCCAGGGAGCTAGTCAGCTTGCTGTAGTTGCTACGGTAAACTGGAGTGGAACCGAGGCCGCTGGAAGTTGTTAGCTAATCAACTTGCTTGCAAAGCGGCGTGAACTCTTTCAGACCCTTGCATTGCACACCTTTTTAGCCGGCCTTCTCTTTCATAGAAATTTCAGAGAGTAGATTCGTTCAATATCCAAAGCACTGAGACTCGGTTGACAAGCTCATTGGCAAGACCGGAGGGGCTAGGTCGGAAATCAGGGTGGTTGCACGTTGCTTTGTATTTAAAGCAGTGTGCGGCCTCTTTGCAGAAGGCCTATGCTGGCGATAAGGTGAAACCCGAATTGCTACCAGTGCCAGTGTCTCTCATTAGGAGCGGTTACCCTCGTCTCATCCCATCTTTCCATATAAGATTGAGATTACGGAAGCGGATCTTTTTGTGCAATTCTATTTGTCGTTCTTCTCCTTGTCTAAGATTATTGTCTTAGCCAAGCGAGTCCGAAAATCGACTTTGACATCCATTATCAGTCCTGTTGATGATATCGAAGCCGTGACAGAGGTGGTCTCGGACATGAAAGGGTGTCTGAAGGATCTAATGTTGCGGTATGTACCGCGGGTCAGGGATATTCCGTTGTACCAAGGGATGTCTTTTGATCCAACTTGGAAGGCTCTCCCTACGCATCGTTGACTGACTCTGCTACGCTGGCGCTACGCATCGTTGACTGACTCTGCTACGCTGGCGCTACGCATCGTTGACTGACGGAAGGATGTGAAAGCTACTAACTTATATTAGAGTTTGCTTCCTTTAGCTGACTTATCAGAGATCGAGAGAATTGCCATAAAGTGAAGACAGAAACCACGCAAAGGTGTACTAGTACCAAAAAGTAGACAAGAAGGCTGTCATTGGGCTTTGAGACTCTATTACCTATAAGATATCAGTAAGACGTGATATGGGGAAGTGAATGGAAAAGTAAAGCATAGTCCTTAGGTACAGGATCAGAGGAGTCAAAGAGGAGATGCCCTCCCGGGGAGGTGGTAATATAGAAAGCAAGCGTCATTCTTTTGACAGGAGGACTGCTAGAGATCTTTGGGATAGAATTCGGCATGTCTTGCACGCAGAGGGCAGTGCTGGGTATTGTGATGTTGTGTGGGATAAAAAGACCATTGATGTCAAGGAGGAAATGGCAGGGTCGTTCTCTGTCACCATTAGATGTAGCTTTGTCGGCGGGGATCACCAGTGGGTTGTCACATAGTTGTACGCCCAAAGATTATGCTTTGAGAGATCATCTATGGGACGAGTTAGAGGAGTTGGATGTTTGGCTTTTCTCCGTCAGGGGTTCTTTCGTTAACGATTCGTAACCATTGGTTTCTGGGAAAGAGGGATCACTAGCGGAGGTTGGCTCGCACTTAGATGTTCCGCCGTGCCCCAACCGTGAATGAGCTGGTCGTAGCTTGGCTTACTTGGCACCGGGATGAGAATTCTCCTTTTCAATTGAGCTTCCCCGCGTCTAGCTCCTGGCTTCGTTTGCCTTCCACTTTGACTTCCACCGGTGTAGATCAAGTTGACACTACCTCGTTTGAGCTGCTCCAAACCTTTTCAATCCTAACATGACTTGCTTCTTGCTCTTGTTCTAACGCCTAGCCTTCAGCCCTGATGCAGAAAGTGGGCTGTGCCCCTTAGATAGGGCTGTTTGAAGTTTGCGTGTTGAAGACAGAAGAGAAAGGGCAGTGCTTTTCACACCAACAGTGCTTTTCACACCGGTTGTATTCAACTCATTCTCTGGCACCGGCTACCTACTGTGGTTTCCCCGCACCGCTAAGACAGTCGTCTTGGATTGAGAGATGACGATTCTGAATATGAATAGTAGGCTACATGCTTCTTGCCTTGTTCTGTGATCCATAGTAAAGAAGTAGACATGGTACGAATGGGATTGAGAAGGAGCTCTTCCCTTTTTCACAGTCCGTGACTACGTTTTTCCGTTGGTTGATGCTGCGTATTGCATGTTATATTTGTTTATATAGTGTTAGTTCTATAACGAATTTCAAGCGCCTATGAATTAGTTCCAAGAAAGCGGCCGTTCACGTCAGGAATCAAGGTTGTTGATGTAGTTGCTATTCTTTCTTTTTTTGCTTCTACTTTTTTCATCGAGATTGGGTTGGTGTTCAGTGTACCGCTTGTGTAGCCTATGCGAAGCAGTACAGAAAAGAATGCAGAGAGTCCAAGATATTAAGAACGAGGGGAAGAATCGACGAGGAATCTAGACTAGAGAGGAATCTAGAACATCAAATCGTGAATGAAAAAGAAAAAGCGTGAGGAGAATGATCAACTCGAGATGTTAGAAGGTGCAAAACTAATAGGGGCCGGAGCTGCTACAATTGCTTCAGCGGGAGCTGCTATCGGTATTGGAAACGTCCTTAGTTCCTCGATTCATTCCGTGGCTCGGAATCCATCATTGGCTAAACAATCATTTGGTTATGCCATTTTGGGCTTTGCTCTAACCGAAGCTATTGCATCGTTTGCCCCAATGATGGCCTTTCTGATCTCATCCGTATTCCGATCAAAGAAAGAAGGTTGTTCATAAAGCAAGCACCTCTTTCCAGCCTTAGTCAAATAGCCACCGGAGGCAAGGGGGCGCAGTTCTTAAACAGAAGAATGGCGAGAAAGAGGAAATGATTCAAATTCAAGAAAAAAAGAGTCAAATTGGAAGTCAAGTAAGAAGGAAGGAGGCTAGCCCCCGAAAATGCTCCGCGCCTAGGTTCTTTTGTCGTTGGGGCTTACACCTTGT